GTAATTATTAAAAATTTTCTAGGAATCTTGTTGTCATTAATAGAATACCTCCAATAATATTTAATAAGATAATTAAATTTATAATTATATTGGATTTATATTTTATAGATATAATTAATATTTCATTTTTTGTTTGATTTAAAACTAGGGAGAATAGTAAACTTAGATAATAAAAAATTCTTATAAGTGAACCTAAGATTAAAAAAAATAATAATCCTCATAAATTTCTTCTTATTGAAGTTGAAATGATTAATCATTTAGGAATAAATCCTAATATAGGTGGTATACCTCTTAACGATAATAATATTAATATAATTATTATTTCTAGTTTATTTTTTTTTAATTTAGCCAATCCTTTTACATTATTAATATTGGAATATCATAATCTTGTAAAAATACAAATAGAAATGATAATATAAATTAGTAGATAAGTTTTTATTATTCAATCTCTGTATAATGACGAAAATACAATTCACCCTAGATGATTGATTGACGAGTAACCTAAGATTGCACGAATCTGAGTTTGATTAATTCCCCCTAATCCTCCTATTATTGCAGATCCGGCAGCTATTAGAGATACAAGTAATGTTATTCTATAAATTAGATTTATATCTATTAATGATCTTATTAAGAAAATAGGTGCTAATTTTTGTCATGTAGCTAAAAGAAGGCATGGAATTCAAGATAATCCAGCTATGACGCTAGGTAGCCAAAAATGAAATGGAAATAATCCTATTTTAAAGAATAGTCCACATAGAATAATTAATGTGCTAACAGAATTAAATCTTGTTAAGGAATTAATATCTCATGTGAAGGTTATTGTGTAGGAAAGTAAACTTCCAAATATTAGTAAACTTGAACCTAAGGCTTGAATAACAAAGTATTTCACAGCTGATTCTCTTTCACTTATTTTTTTTTGGTATACTAGTAATGGTAGAAACCCAATTAAATTGATTTCTAAACCAGCTCAGATTCCCAATCAATGTGAAGATGAGATAGAAAATAATGTACCTATCGCTATGGTAAATATAAATATATATCTAAAAGGTAAATTTGAAAACATAAGGAAAAGGATAAAATCGAATTACCCAAAACAAAGTTAGCAGCCCTGTTTTACTCCAAGTTTTTCCTGTTTTATTGTGCTCAGTCTAATGAACCTTCATTTCATTCATGGAATAATCCTAAAATTAAAATAGAAATGAAAATAAAGGTACCGATTATTAAAGAAATGTTAAATCTTCTTGTTAATATTACTAACACAGGGAACAGTAGGACAATTTCTACATCAAAAATTAGAAAAATAATAGCTAATAGAAAAAATCGTAAGGAAAACGGAAGTCGTGCTGATTTAATTGGGTCAAATCCACACTCAAATGGGGATCTTTTTTCGCGGTCACTTATAGCTCGTTTTGCTAAAATTCACCCTAAAATTATTACTAGAATAGAAATTATAATTGCGATTACGGTTCTTAAAATAGATCTTAACATGAACACTATAAAAGATTTCTTTTAAAATAATCATTATCAATGATTTCCGTTTGTTGGTATAGGGTTACTATTGATTTATTTAATGAATTTTGTTTAAAGTTAAATTATTTAGCACTAGAGGTATTAAACCCTCATAATAATCAACATCAATGATTTCCGTTCATCCGGCGTAGTACTTAAGATTTTTACTAAATGAGTAATATCTTACAATCTCCTAATTAACAGCTAGGTGCCTCTAAAACTTTGGCTTTCATTTAGTTTCAATTTAATACAGAAAGGGATTTTACCCTTATTTTACGGGCCGAAGCCGTATGCAACTATTTCGCTTTCTGTATTTTGACCTAAAGGTATAGTTACCTAATTTTTGAATGCAAATCAAATCTTTTAATTTAAAGTATTAAGTCTTTATATTTCTCAGAGGCATTTAAAAGTTTATATGCCGTTTTCAGATTAAAAGTCTGACACTTAACCTCAGTCATCTGAGAAGATTTTTAAATTAACAGCCTCATCAATAGATAGATAGGTAAAGAAATAATCAAACGACATCTACAAAATGTCAATATCAAGCAGCAGCTTCAAACCCAAAATGATGACCTGTAGAGAAGTGTTGTAGTCAAGTTCGGGCTAAACAAACAAGTAGGAATGTTCTACCAATTAAAACATGAAGGCCATGAAATCCTGTAGCTACAAAAAATGTAGATCCATAGACTCCATCTGCAATTGTAAAAGAAGCTTCGTAATATTCACATGCTTGTAAGAAAGTGAAATAACCTCCTAAGATTACTGTGGCTAACAAACTTTGTAGTCCTTCCTTATTATCACCTTCTATAAGTCTGTGATGTGCTCATGTTACTGTAACACCCGAAGCTAGTAAAACTCCTGTATTTAAAAGGGGTACTTCAAATGGATTTAATGGTGTAATTCCTATTGGGGGTCAGCAGGAACCTAATTCAGTTCTTGGGGCTAATCTTCTATGGAAATAAGCTCAAAAGAAAGCGAAAAAGAAACATACTTCAGAGGCAATAAATAAAATCATACCTCAACGAAGTCCTTTAGATACTTGGATTGTATGATATCCTTGAAAAGTAGATTCTCGAATTACATCGCGTCATCATTGAACTATAGTTAAAGCTACTAAGATAAGTCCTAATACTATAGTTATAGGTGAATATCCGTGAAATCATCCGGCTAATCCACTAGTTAAAAAAAGAGCTCCTATGGAACCAGTTAATGGTCATGGACTAAATTCTACTAAATGGAATGGATTCCGTCCCATATATCATATATTAATTTGGTTACTTGTATGACAGCATTATTTAGAATTAAAATAAAGTTGTGTATTATTTTTTAAAAAATGATTAAATTTGGTTAAAAATGTGCTTAAATTTTACCTGTGTGTGTAAAATACTTTTTAAGGTCGCATAAAAAACTAAGGAGAAAATAGGAGTAACAAATTTTACTTGTTTTTTGACGGAAAAAAAGTCAAAAATTTGGGTTTTCTATTAAAAAATTATTCTTTTTTTAAAAAAAAGTTTTTTTGTCTTTATTTTGTAATCTATTGAAAACAAGTTTTATAAAAAAAATCTTAGTTTTTTTTAAAAATAGGGGGGGGGGTGTCCTCCTGACGGGTTTTTAGTTTGATTTGTTAAATTTTAGTCATTTTTAAATATTTTGAAAATATTTGCTCAAATATATACATAATTATACTCGCTCGGTACAGACTTATACAACGCATTTTCAAAAGCGTTGCCTGAAAACTTTACTAGTTTCCTTAGCATCTTCAGTGCTATGCTCTATTTTATAAGCTATTCGGGCAAAAGAAGAAGAATTAAGAGGAGAATCATAGTTTTATATTTACTAAATATTAAGTAAAGTTAGCTAAGGTTCATATAATTATGAGAAATAAAGAAAGTAAACTTAATGTGATTAGGTAATTAAATGATCTTATTTGGAATCTTTGGTTTTTTTGGGTTAATTGGGATGATACTTGAATTGCCCCTTGGCCTCCGAAAATTTCTAATCATCCTTGATCAATTGATTTTATTATATGAGTTCCTATAACTATAGATATTTTGGTTAATGGTTGAGTGGAAATTGGAGCTAAGAATCATATAGTAGAGAAGAAGTATTTATATATATGTATGTCTTTTTTTTTAGGGTCTGGGGTTCAAAAAGAAAAAGCTAGAAACAATCCGATGCCAATCACAGTGATGGTTGTTATTTTATAGGTGAATGGTAGGATAAATGTAATAGGATTGAATTCGATAAAAATAGTTTGGAGGAACAATCCACCTACAATGGCTGTTGTTGTGAGAACACTTGTTGCTCAATTAATATAAGGGTCTTTTTCTTGCTTTCTGTGAAGTGTTAAACCTTTTATATTTCTTCATAGTGAGGAAATTGATAATCGTAGTGAATACGCTGCTGTTATTCCGGTTGCTAAGAAAATTAATAATACTATAAGTAGATTAGTCGGTCTAAATAATGCTGTTTCTAAGATTAAATCTTTTGAATAGAATCCTCTAAGGAACGGAGCTCCGCATAGGGATAGGTTTGCAATATTTATACAGGTGATTGTTAGGGGAGCTTGAGAAAAAATTATTCCTATTGAGCGAATGTCTTGAGCGTTTGAGCTATTGTGGATAATTATTCCTGCACATAGGAATAATAAAGCTTTAAATAAAGCATGTGTATACAGGTGAAATAGAGCTAAGTGTGGTATTTTCATGGCTAAGCTTATTATTATAACTCCTAGTTGGCTTAAGGTAGAGAGGGCAATGATTTTCTTTAAGTCGTTTTCATAATTAGCTCCGATTCCTGCTATTAGTAGGGTTAAGACTGAGATAAATAGTAAAAATGATGGGAATTCTCTTGTGGTGGTTAAAAATGGAGAGAATCGAATGATTAAAAAGATGCCTGCAGTTACAAGAGTTGATGAGTGGACTAATGCTGATACTGGTGTAGGGGCAGCTATAGCTGCCGGTAGTCAACTGGAAAATGGAATTTGAGCTCTTTTTGTTATAGCGGCGATAGTGATTCTTATAATAACTCAAAGGGATAGATGAAAGTCTCATATTGTTATAATATTTCAATGACCTTGTAGTACTAAAAGTCCAATGGATATTAGAATTATAACGTCCCCAATACGGTTGGCTAAAATTGTTAGTATTCCTGCTCTGAGTGATTTAGGGTTTTGGTAATAGATTACTAGGGCGAATGATACGATTCCTAGTCCGTCTCATCCGATAAGAAGAGCTGGGAGTCTTGGGATGAATACTAGAAGATTTATAGATATTACGAATAATATAACTAGTCAAGTGAATCGTTTTAAAAATGGGTCATGGGATATATAGCTAGAGGAGAATAATATTACACAGCCTGAAATTAAACAAACTGTGTTGCTAAAGCTTAATCTAATTGGGTCAATAATTATAATTAGTGTTATAATACATGAACTAATTTGTATAATAGTTCATTCAAATAGAATAGTTTGATTGTTTATAATTAAATTTAAGGTTACGGGAAAGATAACAATTCTATATATTAATAATATAAAGGAGGCAATGGAGGAAGATTTTAGGTTTTTAAACATAGCTAAATGAGAAAGGTTCTCATCTCCAGCTCCACAGGCTGGCGTTATATTGTTAAACTAATTTAGCTTAGTTAGTTTCAAATAAAAATGAGTTCTCTTTTCAAGATAAGAAGATTGGCTGGAATTCAATGTATAAAAAATAAAGTGTAACCTGTAGATTTAAATGTATTAAAGGGTTTTATAAATTTTGGGTTTCCTCCATGTTGGCTACATGTAAATAGATATATACTGTAAAGGGCTCTTAAGAATCTTATAAGGGCTAGAGACAAAATGAAATAGGGTGACCTAAAGATTACGGCTGGGAAGATTATGATTTCTCCTAGTAAATTGATTCTTGGCGGTGCTGCTATGTTTATTACTCTAAATATAAATCATCAAAGAGATAAGATTGGTAATAATATTAATATTCCTTTTCTTAGGAGGAGTCTTCGTGTGTGAGTTTTTTCATATGTATAGTTAGCCAAGGCAAAAAGAGCTGATGAGCAGAATCCATGAGAAATTATAAGCACTAAAGACCCAGATCATCCTCATGATGTGTTAGAAAATGCACCAGCTAGTATTAAGGATATATGCCCAATTGATGAGTATGCAATTAGTGATTTTAAATCAATTTGTCGGAAGCAGATGATTCTTGTTAACACTCCACCTCATAGAGCTAGTGAAAATATAAATACAAATAAATCTGAGGTATGGTAGTTAAAATATTGATATATGCGTAAGATACCATAACCTCCTAGTTTTAATAGAATTGCAGCTAGAATCATAGATCCTGCTACAGGAGCTTCTACGTGAGCTTTAGGTAGTCATAAGTGTACTGTGAATATAGGTAATTTTACAAGAAAAGCTCTAAATACTAATAAGATCATTAAGTTTCTAGTTCAACTGAAATTTATAAATTCTGATTGAAGGTTTATACTAGTTGTCAGAAATATATTGCTTCTTTCAATCTGTCTTATATTTCAAATAATAATTAGGAGTAGAGGTAATGATGCTGCTACAGTATAAATTATTATATATATACCTGCTTGTAGCCGTTCTGGTTGGTAACCTCAACCTAAAATTAGAAGTAGAGTCGGAATTAATGATGCTTCGAAAAAGAAATAAAAAATTAGTACTCTTGTTGAGTAGAACGTTATCAGGAGAATGAGGTTTAGTAATAAAACTAATAAGGAGAATAGAAAACTATTATTTTTTGAAACTTTTACGCTATTTTGTCTTGCTATTATTATTATTATAGAGATTCATAGAGTTAATGATACTAAGGTAGACCTTATTGAGTCTTGTGTTAGAAATAGATTTTCTCTTGTATATGTTCATACAGGATTAAATAGGTGTAGGAAAGAAATCGTTCTAATTATTGCTAAACTTCAGATTTTTAAATATCAGTTAAGTTTTCTGGTTGGAATTATTATAAGAGAAGCTGAAGTTAATAATATTCTTAACATTTGTTGATTGAAAAACTGGAAACGTAGTCATTACCTTGGGAACGAATAATGGTTACGAGGATAGCTAATCCTAATCTAGCTTCGCAGGCGCCTAATGTAATTAGGATTAAGGCTATCTGTCCATTGTAAGCAATATTGTTTGCTGTAGAAAATAATATAATGAATAGCCTTATTGTGGCGGCTTCTAAGCTTAATAGAATTCTTAAAAAGTGTTTATATTGAACTGATAAGGCTAGCAGAGCTATTGTAAAACTAAGTCTTCTAATTAATCTTATATAAAATGTTCTCATGTCTTGTTTTATGTAATAGTAACTTAATATAGAGTGTTGGTCTTGTAAGCCAAAAGTGGATTAAAAGTATGTATCCCTATTACTGCTTTGTAAGTTACTAAGTGAGTCGAACACTTGAAATTTGTTTTCAAGACAAATTGTCCCCGGGAAGTAACTTAGTCTTAATAATCTAAAATTTTGTCTCATCTAATTTGAATAATTGGATTTAAGATAAAATATGTAAAATATAATGCAGTGAATACTTGTCCAATTTGTTCATAAGGTGCTTCTACTGGACATCTTCCAATTCAAGTTAGAATAAAGAAAATACCTGTAAAACATCAGAATAATAGTTGGTTTGGTGGGTAAAATGTTATAGGTCGGAATTTTGCTAAATGGGTAAATGGAAGAATAAATAAAATAGCAATTGATCCTACTAATCCAAGTACTCCTCCTAATTTATTAGGGATAGATCGTAGAATTGCGTAGGCGAATAAAAAATATCATTCTGGTTGGATATGAATCGGGGTTACTAACGGATTAGCTGGGATAAAGTTTTCAGGATCTGTTAATAATTGCGGTGAAAAAAGAACAATTAATGATAGAAAAAATAATAAGAGGATGAAACCAACTAGATCTTTAAATGTATAGTATGCATGGAATGGAATTTTTTCACCATCTCTATTTAATCCTAATGGGTTATTAGATCCTGTTTCATGAAGAAAGAGTAGGTGGAGCATGGTTAATCCGGCAATTGCAAATGGAAATAGGAAATGTAAAGTAAAGAAGCGGGTAAGAGTTGCATTGTCTACGGCGAATCCTCCTCAAACCCATTCTACTATTATTTTACCAATGTATGGGACTGCAGATAATAAATTAGTAATTACCGTGGCTCCTCAGAAAGATATTTGTCCTCATGGAAGTACATAACCTAAGAATGCAGTTCCCATTGTTAAGAATAATAAAATAATTCCAATATTTCATGTGTGTATATATAAATATGATCCATAATATATACCACGTCCAATGTGAAAGTAAATGCAAATGAAGAATCATGATGCTCCATTGGCGTGGAGAGCTCGTAATAGTCAACCATAGTTGACATCACGACTAATATGTATAACGGATCTAAAAGCAAGATCTACGTGAGCTGTGTAGTGTATAGCTAAAAATAATCCAGTTAAAATTTGAAGTATTAAACATAGACCTAAAAGGGATCCAAAGTTTCATCAAATTGAAAGATTTGATGGCGCTGGGAGGTCAATTACTGCGTTGTTTACTATTTTTAGGATTGGATGAATTTTTCGGATAGGGCTTTGCATGGAGATTTATATTGTTTTAAAAGGACGTAAGGGAGCATATTGATAAAAACAAATTTTAACTACAACTACTAAATTAATAAGTAGGATTAAAGCTAAACCAATTAAAACAGAGATTATATTAGGAGAAACTAGTTGAGTTCCATAGGTTTTAAGATATTTATTTTCTGAGAATGAGCTTACGTATGTTGTTGAATTGAGATCTAGAAATGAATGGAAGTAAAAAATTCTCATGATTATAGGGATTCTCAATAAAAATATAATGAATGGGTAGTTTTTTTTAAATAGCGTGTTTGGGGATAAAGCTGCAACATAAGCAAATATAACTAATAGACCACCTACGTAAATAAGAAATAAAATATAGGCATATCAAGAGGAAACAAAGAGTGCTCTTAATATACATATTATTAAAGTTGAAATCATAATTACTAGTCCTAAGCTTAAAGGTTGTTTTATTAATGGCAGGAGTATAATTATAGCTATTGTAATAGAAAGAAGTAAAGTAGTCCTCATTTCAAAGTGTAGGATTATTACCTAATCTTTAGCTTCCAATGCTAATATTTTATTAAACTACGACTTTGTTTTAAGTGGAATTAAAGATAAATAATATATGAGGCAATTAGAATTACTAATAGGAGAGATAATGCCGCTGGGAGGAAGCTTTTTCAAGTTAAACTTATTAATAAATCATACCGGAATCGCGGATAACTTCCTCGGACTCAAATAAAAAGAAATGCTAATAATAATACTTTTAATATAAAAATGATGTCATTAGATATAATAAATATATTTTCGCCTCCGAGAAATAAAAGGGCTGAAAATAGTCTTATAACTAGAATATTAGCATATTCTGCTAGAAAAATTAAGGCAAATCCTGCAGCTCTGTATTCAATATTAAAACCTGATACAAGTTCAGATTCTCCTTCTGCAAAATCAAATGGGGCTCGATTTGTTTCAGCGATGCAGGTTACAAATCAAATAAAGGAGACTGGTAGTATTAAAAATATTAATCATATTGTTTCTTGTGACTCTTTTATTTCAATAAATCTAAAACTTCTAATTAAGAAGAGTGGGAAAAGAAGGATTAGAGCTATTCTAATTTCGTAAGAAATGGTTTGAGCAATAGCTCGTAGTCTTCCTAACAGGGCATATTTTGAGTTTGATGACCATCCAGCTAGTAAAGTTCCATAAACATTTAAGGCTGATACGCAGAGGAAGAATAATACGCCTCATTTAAAATAATTTAAGGAGTATTCTCTTGGGTATAGTTGTCATAATAATAATGCTAAAATGAAGCTGAATACAGGAGCAATAAAATATGGTGACTGATTGGCTATTGTGGGTTTAGTAATTTCTTTAGTAAGAAGTTTAGCTGCATCTGCTAAAGGTTGAGGGAGTCCTATTAATCCTACTTTATTTGGTCCTTTTCGCAGTTGTATATATCTTAAGCCTTTTCGTTCTAAAAGAGTAAAAAAAGCGACTGCTAATAAAATACAGATATAGGAGAATAGACAAGAGATTACTGATAAAAACATATATAAAGGAAAGAAGTTTCATCTTTATATTTAGGGCTTAAACCTAATGCACTTTTTCTGCCACCTTTATAAAATGTCAAATAAAGGGATTTCACCTATGTCTATTGATCCTAAGTCAATTGCATTGATTTTGCTAATTTGACAATATTAATTTCTTTTATTATATGTTATCTTTAAATATAAATTTTATTTTAGATTGATCCTTTCGTACTGAATCTAAATAAGTTAATTGAAGATAGAAACTGACCTGGCTCACGCCGGTCTGAACTCAGATCATGTAGAATTTTAATGGTCGAACAGACCAACCTTTAAAGACTTCTGCATCTTTGGGAAATTCTAATCCAACATCGAGGTCACAAACCTTTTTTTCAATATGAGCTCTCAAAAAAGATAATGCTGTTATCCCTACGGTAACTAATTCCTTAGATCAAAAAAATTGGATCTTAACTTGAAGGTCTGGATATTTTTTGGAAGCTTTGTTTGTTCCACAGTTGCCCCAACCAAAATAAGATATAGTAGCATGTATTATTTATAATCATGTTATTCTATATATTCTTTTAAAGCTCGATAGGGTCTTCTTGTCTATCAATTATATTTAGGCTTCTTCACCTAAAAATCAAGTTCTAATTATTTTCTGAGAGACAGTATTGCTCTTGTCAAACCATTCATACTAGCCCTCAATTATAGGGCAAATTATTATGCTACCTTTGCACAGTCAGAGTACTGCGGCCGTTGAAATATATCACTGGGCAGGTCCGACTCTATATATTTTTATAACATAGAGCCATGTTTTTGATAAACAGGCAGAGCAATTGTTTGCCGAGTTCCTTTTAGAAATTTAATTTATTTAATTTAGATATTTTTCTTAATTATTTCAATATAAGAATTATTAGTGTATAGAATACTCATCTTAACATAAAAATATTTTAATTGTAGTTTATAAAGATTTTTCTCTTTTATAAAACAAATTGATTTTATCTTTAAATTATTAATGAATTGTAACAAATTCTAGTATAAGAGCTATTTTCAAGCCTATATTTAAAATTAGATTAATGTATTGATTTAGTAGTCTCCGAGCTGATCCTCAGAAACTTAATTTGATTTATTTTTAGTATAATTTTATTTTATTTTACTACAAAAAAATCAAGAGCACTTCTATGCCTTTTGAGAAAAACTAGCTATCAACTAATGCGAATAAAATGTCATTTCTATCTTAATTTTTTAAAAAAATTTTGCTACATTTATTTATTACCTCTAATAGGGAAAATAAGATCGCTCATTAGTTTTCTAGAAATTTTTATTAAAATTTAATTCTAGTTAAGCCATGATACAAAAGGTACAAGTTTAAATCTTTGCTATAATATTATTTATATTGTTGTTCCTTTACAGTACTTTTTATATACAAATTAATTAAAATTTAATCACCTTTACTGAATATAAGAATGTTTTAAATTTAGGAATATTTTTAGGATTTGTATTAATTATTTATATTTTAGAGCAGCTAATAGCTTTAGCATATTTTCAGTGTAAATGAAATGTATTTAATTATACTATGTTCTTCAGCCAGAAACAATTTCCATTACCTCTACTGTGTTACGACTTATCTCATTTTCCAACGAGAGCGACGGGCGATTTGTGCACGCTTCAGAGCCTTGTTCAATTATTTTATATAAAGTTAATTTACTTTCAAGTCCTCCTTCAATAAGTGATTTTAGTTCTTGTATCCGTGGTTATGATTCTTAATTGTAACTCATCTTCTCCTTAATATTGGCTGCACCTTGATCTGACATTATAGGTTAGAAATTTTGAAAGTCTGTTTTGCTAACTATTTATTTCTTAAAAGTTACCTGCTGACGACGGTATACATGCTGAGAGCAAATTAAGGTAAGGATTAACGTGGGTTATCGATTATGAGACAAATTCCCCTGAGTGGTCTAAAGCACCGCCAAGCTCTTTGAGTTTTAAACTGATAGTAGTATTTGTTCGTAGTACTCTGGTAGATTAATTCTATTTACCTTCAAGAATAATAGGGTATCCAATCCTAGTTTCCGTCAAGATATTCACAGATTCAGTTTTTTAGTTACTATTAGTTTTGTTTCTAATATGCAAATTACACTTTTATATTAAAAATTTAAGTAGCTAGATTTATTACCTAACTGTCTTTTTACCTAATATTATACAATTTGATCATATTGGTTTAACCGCGGATGCTGGCACCAAATTGACCAGATCTAATAAACTAAACTAAAACAGGCTTTCACCTTTTTTTAATATCAAACACTGGTGTTAGTGGGACATATCAAGGCATTATGTGTTCAGATAATACCACCAAGAATAATAGAGGTAAAATTTTTTATTTTATTTCTTATTTTCCCAGCCTCACCTCTTTCAAAGAAACCATGTGTATTCTATTGTTTTTACTGTATTTATAAGTCAGAGCCAAGCTTATTATTGTAATATATATAATATGCTTACTTTTTAAAATAATTGATTTGATTTTTTCATTTTATGAATGTCAACAATTAGATTAATAGTTTCTAGGGTGTTACTTGCGCACATTAGATTTTCATTCTAAAGGAATAAAGATAGATTTATTAGAAATATCTCTTGAGTATGATTAGTACAGTTGCCTTCCAAGCAGAAAGATTAAAATGTTTTAAAAGAGATAAGCTAATTTACGAAGCGGTGTTAGGGCACGAAGAATTTTGATTTCTTAGGAAAGGATCATATCCTTCTGGTAAGATCTTAAGTTAAAAAAACTATAAGCCTTCAAAGCTTGAAATAAAAATATATTTTTAGATCTTGGCCCACTATAGTTTATAATTAAAACGCTAAATTGCAAATTTGGTAAAGGAGTAATTTCCTAGTGTGTTTTGTTAGATGGCTGAGAAATAAGCGGTAGACTGTAGATCTATTAACGGAATTTAGTTTCCTCAACAAACATGTAAAATAAGCTAAATTAAGCTGTTGGGTTCATACCCCAGATATGAAATAATATTTCTTTTACAATATAGTTTGTTTTTATAGTAATTTATATTTATGTTAATGTGGATGTTCATCAGAATATAGAGTAATTAAAAGACAAAAAATATAAGCTTGGATTATTGCAATACCAAACTCAAAAATTGTGTAGAAGACTTGAATTCCAATTAGAAAAATTACGGAGAAAATAGATGACAGGAAGAGTCTTGCTGTTAAATAATTTCTAACTAAGGTTAAAACAATATGTCCTGCTCTTATATTTGCAGTTAATCGAACTGAAAGAGTAATAGGTCGTACTAAAATTCTAACAGTTTCAATGATTACTAAGAATGGATTTAAAGCTGCTGGAGCTCCTATAGGAAGTAATCCAGCTACAACTGAAGTTGGATTAAAAAAGATGGCTGAAATAATTAACGATAATCAAAGAGGTAGTCCGAGAGAAAGAGATACAGCTAAATGTCTAGTTGGACTGAATACATAAGGAATTAATCCACTTAAGTTTATAATGATTAAAAATAAAAATAGTCCGGTTACAATATTAATGAATCCATTTAAATTTAAACCAAATGATCGAAAAATTTGGGATGATACTGTATCTTTAAAGGTTATAATAAGTCTGACTCATTGAGGTGCTGCTACTCAATATGATGACCTAAATAATATAATAGTTGTTAGTGAAAAAATTCATATTAATCCATATAAGGATATAAAAACTTGATTATTATCATCGAAAGAAGAAAAAATATCAACAAGCATTCTTATCAGTTTCATTTATTTTGTTTTAACGAAGTTTTTGATATAGATTCTCTTTGAAAGAAAGTTTTATTTGTTCATCAGATCATGATTGAGACGGTTAAAACAGCGACTCAAAATAACAGGAAAAGGAAAATTCAGTTTAATGGGGATAATTGAGGCATATAAAGAGTACTAAATTAAATTAGTGACATGAGGCTGACAACCTAATATTATTTCTTAACTAACTCTTTATTCAGAAACATTTACTACCCATTCTATAAAGTTTTCTAAAGGGATAGCTTCGACTACAATAGGTATAAAAGAGTGATTAGCTCCACAGATTTCAGAGCATTGGCCGTAAAATACTCCTGGATATTTTACAAAAAATCTGAGTTGACTTAATCGTCCTGGAATAGCATCTGCTTTAACTCCTAATGATGGTACTGTTCATGAGTGAATAACATCTGCAGATGTAACTAATACTCGAATATCAGTTTGTGTGGGTAAAACTACTCGATGATCAACTTCAAGAAGACGGAAGTCCCCACTTTCTAGTTCGTTTGTTGGAATTATATATGAGTCAAATTCGATGTTTAAGAAATCTGAATACTCGTATCTTCAATATCATTGATGGCCAATTCTTTTGATTGTTAGATTACAATTTCCAACCTCATCAAGTAAATAAAGAAGTCGTAATGAAGGTAAGGCGAGGAAAACTAAGATTACGGCTGGGATAATAGTTCAAATAGTTTCAATTTCTTGGCCTTCAACTAAGGATCGGCAGGTATATTTGTTTAATATAAGAGATAGGGCGGCATAGCCTACTAATCTAATAATTATAATTAAAATTATTATAGCATGATCATGAAAAAAAATAAGTTCTTCTATTAATGGAGAAGCTGCATCTTGAAATCCTAATTGCCCTCATCAGCTCATATCTTAGTTTTATATAACGAATTATGATTAAGTAATTACTAAGGCACCTGTTTCATCTGCATTATGGAAATCAGCAGGGAGAATGTTATCTCATTCTAAGGCGGTTCTTAAATGTGTACTTCAAACAACGCTTCGTTGTGAGATTAAAGCTTCTCACACGATTACTATAAAGTAGAGAACGGCTACAAAAGAAATTATAGATCCGATAGAAGAAATTACATTTCACTTAGTGTAACAATCAGGGTAATCTGAGTATCGTCGTGGTATTCCTCTCAATCCTAAGAAGTGTTGCGGGAAAAATGTTACATTAACTCCAACAAATATAATATAGAAGTGAGCTTTTGTTCATCGACTGTGAAGTGTAACTCCACTTAGAAGAGGGAATCAATAATTGAATGCGCCAAATAACGCAAATACTGCTCCTATAGATAATACATAATGAAAATGAGCTACTACGTAATATGTGTCGTGTAGTATAATATCTAAAGAGGAATTAGATAGGACAATACCTGTTAATCCACCTACAGTAAATAGGAAAATAAAACCTAAGGCTCATAGTATAGGTGTTTCATATTTAATTTTAGCTCCATGAATTGTAGCTAATCATCTAAATACTTTAATACCAGTAGGGACTGCAATGATTATAGTGGCTGCTGTAAAATAGGCACGTGTATCAACGTCTATACCAACTGTAAATATATGATGTGCTCATACAATAAATCCTAATACTCCAATGGCTAATATAGCATAAATTATTCCTAAGGTTCCAAATGTTTCTTTTTTTGCTGAATAATGGCTAACAATATGGGAAATTATTCCGAAGCCTGGTAGAATTAAAATATAAACTTCTGGATGTCCAAAAAATCAAAATAAGTGTTGATATAAGATAGGATCACCACCTCCAGCTGGGTCAAAGAAAGCTGTATTGAAGTTTCGATCAGTTAGTAATATTGTAATAGCACCAGCTAGTACAGGTAGTGAAAGTAAAAGTAAAATAGCTGTAATTTTTACTGACCATACAAACAAAGGAAGTCGTTCAAACTGTATTCCCCGTCATCGTATATTAATAATTGTTGTAATGAAATTTACAGCACCTAGAATAGAAGAAACACCTGCTAGATGTAAAGAAAAAATGGCTAAATCTACTGAACCACCTGCATGTGCTAAATTTCCGGCTAAAGGAGGATAAACTGTTCAACCAGTTCCGACTCCTCTTTCTACTGCAGCTGAAGATAATAGTAACAATAGAGCTGGTGGAAGAAGTCAAAAACTTATGTTATTTAATCGAGGAAATGCTATATCAGGAGCTCCTAGTATTAAAGGTACAAGTCAATTTCCAAAACCACCAATTATTATAGGTATAACCAAAAAGAAAATTATTACAAATGCATGAGCTGTTACAATTACGTTATATAATTGATCGTCACCTAATAAAGCTCCGGGTTGACCAAGCTCTGCTCGGATTAATAGACTTAAGGCTGTTCCAACTAGACCAGATCATATTCCAAATAGGATATATAAGGTTCCAATATCCTTATGATTTGTCGAGAATAATCAACGCAT